CTATGCAGCATTCAATCCATTAACAAGAAGAGAAAATAAGAAATATCGAATATCGACAAATTCTTGTCTTGTGTGGTTTAAGGAAATAAAAAAACCCGCTTTCCACAATTTTATATATATCATCGAATTTAAATATCAGAATAGCTGATATAGTCATGATTCAAGGGGTCAGGTCCACTTACATTTTTTTAATATTAACACTATCCGTATTATCCGCTGAAAAAAAAAAAGAAGACTAAGACTTGATTTTCATGAAAAAGCCCTTTATCGGATTTGAACCGATGACTTACGCCTTACCATGGCGTTACTCTACCACTGAGTTAAAAGGGCCCTATTCAATTCATGAATTAGCCATTTTCTATTAATGGAAGAAAATAAATTAAATGCAACTAAATGGGGTTTTACCTCCCCTACCCCTTTTTTCTGTCCGGCTAACCATTGCCTGAACTGAAGGAATCCTATACTTCCTTTCGTTATATCGAATAGTATGGGATGCTTCATTCATGAAGCATCAACCCCCCCAAAAATGTTATGATTCTATAGAATCATAACATAGAAAGACTCTTCGGATCTAGCCATACCATTAGATTATATTGACAATTCCAAAAAACTGTTCATACTATCATCATAGTATGATGACGGTCGGGCGGAAATGCCCCCATCGTCTAGTGGTTTAGGACATCTCTCTTTCAAGGAGGCAACGGGGATTCGACTTCCCCTGGGGGTAGGGTACTACAAAAGGAAGTTGATCATGGATTATCAATAAGCCTAGAATGAATTCTTCCTGGGTCGATGCCCGAGCGGTTAATGGGGACGGACTGTAAATTCGTTGGCGACATGTCTACGCTGGTTCAAATCCAGCTCGGCCCAAAAAATCACCGCTCCATGAGTATAATATAACCAATTTGTCCTACAGAAAAGAAATGCTTGATCTGTAGAAATGAAGGAAAAGGGTCAATTTTTTTGCTCTATTTATATTTTTTTCTCATCTCATTGAAAGGTTGATTATCCACTTTTAACAATAAAAAAAAGAATCACTAGTTACTAATAATCCGCGGCACTCTCGCTAAAGCCCGTGTTTATGTGGATATGATATCACTATATCATTCGTGTATCTGTTACGTTACAACATGACAATTCTTATGAAACCATAAGAATATGTATGCTATACACCTTGCTGGGATTGTAGTTCAATTGGTCAGAGCACCGCCCTGTCAAGGCGGAAGCTGCGGGTTCGAGCCCCGTCAGTCCCGAACTGGGATCCGATGAATTTCTCAATTCATTTCTCTATTTTTCGCGAAAGGGAAGGGGGGGAGCCGCATCGAATCCCCGGTGCGGGGAGGGGCATTTTTTTTCTTTTGTTTCGCATTTATCATCAGATAAATATGGGAATTTCCATTTCTTTTCCTAGTTCTTTCCCTAGTACTGATTGATAAGGGAGAGACATATGTCGATTAATCGGTAGTATTGCTATATTCAGTATTTTTTGTTCGAATATTTTCTTTTTTATACTTAATCCTTTCTTTTTCCATCTCACTTATACTGTTTGTATCTGTGTATGACCCAGACAATACCAGTCATATGATACCTCATAATTTTATGTACATAATTCTATGTATATGTATGTATTAAGTAGGGAAGTTGTATAAGGAAGATAGCTAATAGGTTATAGAAAAGAAAAAGTGGAAAAAGGGTATGAAAATCTAATGATTGATGTGTATTTCTGATCAAATCAAAAATATCATTTTTGATTTAGTATGATAAAAGAGCTTTCCTTTCTATGTTATACTACTACTATATTAATTATTGAATTTTCGACGATGAATTTATTTGATAGATCAGAAATTGTTATTCATAATATTGATCTGATTCAGTATCATCGGGATGCAATTAATCCCGTTGCATTTGCAGGAGTCAAATTTATCATCTCTATGGGATTAGATCCCGAGTTATTGCGAAACAAAAGAAGATTAGATTATGGAAGTCAATATTCTCGCACTTATTGCTACTGCACTGTTCATTCTAGTTCCTACTGCTTTTTTACTTATCATCTATGTAAAAACAGTCAGCCAAAATGATTAATTTGAATGAAACTTGAATTATTATTAGTTCTTATCGATGATTCAAAAAATGAAAGAAAGGGATTCAAACTCTAAATCTTAAATGAAATGATTAGGCTGGAATCAGAAGTATCGTAGTAAGTATCTAATAGTAAGTATCTAAGCTGGTGTGGTAGAAAGAACTATATATATAGTTCCTTCTACCACACCAGCTATAGTATTGTTTTTATTATTATTATATATAGATCAAATTACAATATGTATGTACATATATTAGATGTACATATAGATAGCACTCTATTTCTTTTAGTTTGATTTCCCATCTCAAGAAGTCATTGATTGAACAATTAACGGATGATCCGCGGAGTTAAGTTATACAGTAACTTCTTCGGATTTGTAAAAGGAGTATAGCAGACCCTGCCCATTTTTCATGCTTAAACATGAGATGAATCAAAAAAAGCATAAAAACTTTTCTAGTAGTCTAAAACAAATGTTAAATGTGTGATATGTGGATCGCTCAACAGAAGAAAGATATAATTTTATTATGTGTCGGATCTCCTTGGCCAATCACTAATCGCTTCGTTTCCGATAGAAAGAAAATAGGTATTGTCATAATAGCAGAACGACTTTCTTTTAGAAAGGTAAAAGAAAAAGGGAAATAAATAAAGAAAAAAAAAGAGTATTAGTTTTTCTTATTGTAATATCCATAATTATGATAAGAGCTGATTCACTAAAATAGAATATTTAGGAAAAATTAGGTTGGAAAAAATCGCCTATCATGCGTAGATTTGAGTTTCGAAATACAATTATGGTAATCATTCATTACTGTATTCCAGTACAATTTGGAAGACATTTTTCTTTTTTTAGGGCTTCGCAAAATGATCAATAAAGAATTGATACGGTTCGATTGAGCAATTAGTAGTGCCCAGCCCTAGAGTCCACTCCTTCCCCATACTACAAGTGAAAGGGAAAATGTAAAGACTACCATTAAAGCAGCCCAAGCAAGACTTACTATATCCATGTGAATTATGTCCCCTATTTCTATGAAGGAATTATTCTATTATTGATTAATAATCATAGCAGAATCAATGGCGCAGAGTCAAAATAGGTAAGACTATTTATTGATGAACCAATTCAATGAATACACTCGTAACAAGTTTCTATATTTTAGGGTTTCTGGTAAAATCAGGAAGCATTTAGTACAAATACGATGATACACACGCCTTCTCCTTGGAAATAGCAAAGGAATGCTTCTATATGGAGCATGTAAGAATAGTAAGACCTATTGTTTGTTTTGATATTAATGCCTTTCCTTACTAAGCAAAAAGCATAAAAATATACCATCACGATAGATAACTATCTATCAGATACCTCTATTTCCTATTTGATCTAAGCTTACTGTCTTTCCTTCTGTGAAAGAATCAGGAGAACCCACCACCACTATTAATTAATACATTCTTTTTTTCAACTTTAACCTTTACTCTTTTAATACCAGACGGAGTCACGAGACACTACTTTGAATAAGGGTAATTTAAGAGATCTTGTTATTATAGTCTTTCGTATAATCTCTTCTTCAATTCTAGTAGCAAAAACAGAGTGTCCCTTAGGAGCCTTTGGATACCGAGATTTCCGACCTTAGTTCTGAATCCCGGAATTGACTCTCACCATTTATTTGATTTTTCAATTGAATCAAATAAATGGTGAGAGTCAATCATTAAATTAATAAGTGAGAGTTGCTTCATCCCTATTGATACCGATTTGGGCTACACCTAAATTTTGAGAAAAAAAAAATGACAGTCTTTTATAAAACCTACGCCATGGGTTATCAAAATCGAGTATTGTATTGACGCGCCCACTTAGTCCTTTGCCTCTGCTTCTTGTTCCGCAAGAATTCGTCGAATTAGATCGGCACAAGATAGGAAAGAAATCCAAAATCTTTTGTTGATCAGGCGACACCCGGATTTGAACTGGGGATAAAGGATTTGCAGTCCCCCGCCTTACCACTTGGCCATGCCGCCAAATTCGGTGCAAAATGGATAAAAATATTATCTATATTCTAATTCTATTACTCATTCCTTTTTTTATCTTGAATACCATTGTACTTATCCTTTTTTAAAATTGTACTTATCCTTTTTTAAAAATGAATTCCTGTTTTTTATTGGATCTAGTTTAGATTCTTCTTTTCGATTGATTGTATCTTAAAATATACATCGCTTAAAAACATCCCTTCCCTTTTCTATTGAGAGTAGAAAAAATGGATTTCCGGTCACAGACTGCAAAATTCAGGACAAATTGGAACCATTAACAATTTACTTTGAATTAGCGAACGATTCTTCCATTTTTATCTCCAATGAAATTTTGTTTCATTGAATGGCAAAAGAAAATCAAATTGATTTATGACTAATCAGTATTCATTTTTTTTCAATAATCAATCCTTTTCAATTTCAATTATAATAACATATATGTGTATATGTAAACCCCAGAACAGAAATTGTTACCCAGATACCAAACCGGATCTCTCTCTTATGTACATATCCCTATAGAGAATCCTCCTGTTTCAATTTTTCATTGAATATATTGAATAGAAAATACAAATTTTGATGGAGTGTGACTCACGTTGTCCCAAGTGAAATTACAATAAAAGATGTGATATATGGATAAAATGGATAGCCGTATCAGCATGTACTTAATAAAATAAATACAATAAATACTATTCTTATTATATTTGATATTTATATTACGCAATTCAATCATATTCTATTTCTATAAATTCCACTGACTACCAAAAAGAATCCGCGAATTCTTTTTTGAACATGAAATTGAGTGTGTTAAAAAAAAAGGGAAACTCTATACTACTTCTGATTATTCTGTCTTTATCTCATTCATAGAGAGGAGATCAAATTTCGAACCCATTTCTTTTTTTGGTACCCCATTGGATCG